AGGTCTAATACCGTGACTAGATTAAAAATCTAGGGCCTACTCGGCCATAAAAAATATTAACCAAACACAGTTAACCATATTATGTTACTAATAAATAAAATCAATAGCGTAAAGGCAGCTTTTCTACTAGTAGTTCTAGATAATAAAAAAATAAATATAAATTTTAAATAGTAAATCAATCTAAGCACCGCACTTAATAGAGCAAAGACTATAAAATGCAGAGGAAAATTCAAATTAAATAAAGTTAATAAAACTATAATTTTTCCGAAAAAAACAGGGAAAGGCGGTAAACCTGATAATGCATATAAACTAATTGCGCAAACTCTTCTATCTATTAAACTTATTCCCCATAACAAACAGATCAAAGTCAACGCGTATAATCTAAAATATATTAAAATATTTATTCTAGTTAAAGCAAATAATAACCATCCTGTATGAGATACCGAAGATGCACCTAATACACCTCGAAGAGAACGCTGCTTAATACCCAAAAATATTCCTATAAATATTGACCCTAAACCCAAGTATAGAATAGTAATTCTAAGTCCCCATAGAATATTATTTTGGAGCTCTGAAAATAATATTATTAAAGGAAGTAGTTTTATTGGAATACCTAATACACCAATTATTGAAAAGGGGAGTTGAACAGAAGTTGGTACAACCCAAAAATGTAATGGAAAAATACCTAATTTAATTGATAAACCAAATAATACTATTCTTGTACTAAAAAAACCGGTTTCTAATAAATCCTGCGTCAAAATATATAATAATAAAACTATTCTTCCTACCGTTTGAGATAAAAAATATTTCACACTGGGTGACCTGTAGATTGTTAGTTTGAAATTGTAAATTATAAAAATAAACGTAAACAAAGAAATCTCTATTCTTAAAACTATAACAATTGAATTTCCGGTGCTTAAACCAACCAATAAACTTATTAGTAAAATAACTGTTAGAAAAAATATATTCACAATGTGGAAGTTATTCACTATATATATTGACATCAACAATACCCGTCTTCCGGCGCCCACACTTTAAAATTACACTATAGTTATTATTTAGTGATAAATATATATATATATATATGCGACAAACTCCGTTCCACTTAGTTGAAATAAGACCATGACCATTAATTGGTTCATTTAGAATTTTTAGAATACCAGTAGGTCTTGTCCTATATTTACGGATTGGTAGTAGAAGTTTACTATTTTTTGCATTATTACTCACGGCTGCTGTAGCTTTTTTATGATGGCGTGATATCGTACGCGAAAGTACCTTCCAAGGAGCTCACACTTCGTACGTGGTTTCGGGCCTAAAACTCGGAGTATTATTATTTATTGTTTCTGAAGTATGTTTTTTTTTCGCTTTTTTCTGAGCCTACTTTCATAGCAGATTGGCCCCCAGAGTAGATATTGGTAGCGTTTGACCTCCTATTGGAATTTCAACTCTACCAACTTTTTCGGTACCTTTATTAAACACAAGAGTATTATTACTTTCAGGTGTTAGTGTAACATGAAGTCATCATGCTATTGAGGAGGGAAAATTTAAAAATGGTGGATTCGGACTGTTAATCACCGTTCTGCTAGGCTTTTATTTTTTATTATTACAATTTGGGGAATATAAAGAAACTATATTTTCAATTGCAGACAGTGTATATGGAAGTACTTTTTTTATAGCCACAGGTTTCCATGGACTCCATGTATTAGTCGGTGCCACATTTTTAACGGTGTGTCTTTTACGTTTTTATAAGTTCCATTTTACGACTTCCCACCACGTGGGATTCTTGGCCGCAGCCTGGTACTGACATTTTGTTGATGTAGTATGGTTATTTTTATACATTAGTATTTACTGATGGGGTTCATATAAATATAGCTTATATTAAAGCAATGGTTTTGTAAATCATAGAAGTAATGACTATTTGTATAGTATTCTATACAAGGCTATCCTACTAGAAAATTTATGTTTAAAATGAGTATTAAGGGAAATATATGACCTAATAAAGCCAAACTACCAACCGCTGTTGTGCTTTGGCCGCTTAATAAAAAAGACCCCGCACTACCATGATTGATTTCAACATACAAATATATATTATAAGTTACACTTAAAAATATAATTAATAATAATACAAATAAAATAAAAGGATTAATTCATATACAAACTGGTACAGCCAATAGCTCCCCAACCAAATTAATTGTAGGGGGTACAGCTATATTAATAAGTACTAATATAAATCATAACATACTAAGAATTGGATACAATTTTAATAACCCTTTAGTTAAAATAAATCTACGGCTATTTACTTTCTCATATGATATAAATGCAACGCAGAATAAAGCAGACGAAGCTCACCCATGAGCAACTATTGTTGTAAGTGCACATAATTGCCCTCATGATGTTCCTGATAAACAACCCATAATAACTAAAGCTATATGAACAATCCTTCTATATGCAATTATTGCTTTAATATCTCTTTGACCTAAGCACAGCAACGCAGAAATTAAACCCCCTCACATTGCAAGAGTAATTACAGTAACAGGTACGGTTCCAGTGATTGATGTATTTATAAAGGCTCTAAATATATATAAACCATAACCCCCCAATTTTAATAACGCTCCAGCAAGGATTATAGATCCTCCTAATGGCGCTTCTACATGTGCTTTTGGTAATCATACGTGCAAAGATCATATCGGAAGTTTGACTAAAAACGCAATAATACCAACTCAAAAAATCGTAGCCCTAAAACAACTAAAGTTAAATAAAAAAAATATATTTAAAGTATTAGTATAGTGGTATATATATATAATAATTACAAATAAAAATATTGACCCCATGACCGTATATATAATTATGTATAAGCCTGCTTGCAAACGTTCAGGTTGATAACCTCACCCAATAATTATTAATAAAATAGGTACAAGACTTCTTTCAAAAAAAATATAAAATATGAACAAGTTATTAAGGGAGAAACATAGAAGCAAAATAAAAAGTAAAGCAAGTTGTAAAAAACTATACAATATACTTGTAATTGCTCACGAGGACAGAAAAATTAGTAATGCTAAACTTAAAGTTATAAAAATTAATATACCATTTATATCATTTATACAGAAAATTAAATCTTCCAAGTAAACCGAAGTTTTATATAATATAATTATTCTAAAAGGAATACAGAAAGTTAAAAAAATTATTACCTCAATATAGTGAATATTAAGTATAAGAGCGATAAGTCCCCTTAAAAATACTAACAAAAAAGAGTGGAGTTCCCCCCAGATTATAGTTAGCAGCCACAATTTTACTCTTTATTTAAAAGCGCTTTCCTTTTTATATATATAGGTATCTAAGTATAAGGTACAACTATAATATATAAATATAATAATAGGCTATATATGCATAATTGGGATTTTGAAAATCTAAATCGGCATATATGTCATGCATAAGTGTTGAATATAAATATAATAAAATATATAATAATGGGGGGGTGTGTATATATGTATAACACTCATACGACTTTTAATAGTATAGTAAAATATGAGAGTCCGTCTAAATTTTCATTTTTATTTATTTGACGTACATGTACGTATACTATCTTTAAGTAAGCTATATAAGCTGTTGGGCTCATAACCCAAAAAAGATGAATTCCTTAAAGACCATTTGTTATGGTGAAAAATTAATAATTGGAGACTATACATGGACATTTAAGTATAGCCAGATAGAAATATTTAAAATTTCCGAAAGGAAGATTAAGTTTACAGTAAAATATGACTAAAAAAGTGCCAGCAGTCGCGGTCATACTTTTGTATAATTAATTAAAATATATAAGGATATTATTATTAAAAATGGGTGGTGAAATATTTTGGGAGACTTTAATAATATACTGTATAAAAAAAAATTGGTGGAAAACAAGGATTAGATACCCTTTTATTCAATTCTCATAATTTCTTATCAGGGACTACAATCTACTGGATTAAAACCTAAATAACATGGCGGTAATTCTAAATATTAGGGGAACTTACCAAATAAATGATAACCACCAAGGTTAATTTACTTTTTTTAACTATTTTGTATGCCGTCGCCGTCAGATAGTATAAAATATACTATCAGTATGTATAAGTGTATAAAAAGGCAGATCAAGGTGCAGATAATAAAAAAGACATGTGCGAGTTACTATGAAATCACAGATATTTCCGTTAAATGGAATAGAAGAAGGACTTAAATGTAATTTATATAACCATTATTAAATGAATTCTACTAGAATTGTGTACAAATCGCCCGTCACTCTTGGGTCTACTTAAGATAAGTCGTAACATAGTAGGCGTAGTGGAAGCTGCTCCTGTTTATGTAGTATATATAATACATTACCTTTTCATGGTAAAGCAGGCAACCCTTAAATATTAAAAAAGCATATATGCGCTTAAGTTTCGACCTTAAGAGAAGGCTTTGTCCTATTAATAATGTATAGCGACTTATTTTCTAGTTTAGATGGTATACGGTCAATAGTAATTTGAGTGTATCCTTTATTAAGTAGAATAATTTTATGAAGTAGTAGAAGATGACTTAGAAGGGCACGAGCTGCTAGATGAAATATTTTATATATAATTTGACAAGATAAAAAATTAACCCGATTCCCATTTTTCCGACTGATAGTAGGGTCACTTTTCTTTTTTTTATTAATTAACAACTTATTAGGATTAACTCCATACAATTACACTTTTACCAGCAATTTATTTCTCGTGAGTAGAATCGCGATACTATTTTGAATAATACTAATATTATCAGGGTGTATATATAATATTATAAAAACCGTAGCTCATCTAGCGCCAGCAGGCGCACCAATACTTTTACTTCCTTTTCTAGTTTTAATTGAAACTATTAGTATTTTAATTCGCCCTTTAACATTAACGGTGCGAATAATCGCCAATATTAGTGCTGGCCACATTGTGTTAGGTTTAATAGCAAATGCTAGTACCGCTTTTATAAGTAGACTTTTTATTTTGGCTTTACCTTTTGGGATACTGGCGTATACTATGTTTGAATTTTTTGTTAGAATAATTCAAGCATACATTTTTACTTTATTAATTACGTTATATAGTGACGAGCACCCCTGTAGATATAGCTTAATTAAGACAAAAAGCGTCTAATTATAATTAGAAGAAACCATTTCTACAATGCTTTGATTAAGTCCTCATAACCTTTTACTTTTAGTATATCTATATTTGTTTGTAATATTTATTATATTTACATCCAGCAAGAACAATAGGTTGAAAGTTAAAACTACAACCACTTTTGCCGTTTTAACTAAACCATTATATGTATAATTTTTAGTGGCAGATATATGCCTGGATTTTAAGCGTCCAATATGAGATTATTCTCCTTTTTCATCGGGTGTAGCGCACGGAAAAATTTGAGTTTTCAGGATTAGGTTGAAATCAATAAGTTAATGAAACTATTAACCTTCAAAGTTAAAAATGCAATGCTTGATTTGATAGTGATAAAGGAAAGCTTGTAATATCTATGTAAATATATACATATATGTGTCCACAAGGATAAATGTTATCTAAATAATATGTATCATGCAACGCAGTTTTATTATAGGGGTAATAATTTGTATTTTTCTTCTCTTATTATATCGTATTACAAGTTACACAACATCCCAGAATGTAAGGAAAACCTCCTCCTTTGAGTGCGGCTTTGAACCATTTTCTACTATGCGGCGCCCTTTTAGTGTACGTTTTTTTATTTTGGTAGTTTTATTTTTAATTTTTGATGTAGAAACAGTGCTTTTTTTCCCCGCTCTTGTTACAATTACCACGGTGCCTTTTAATTTAAATGTATTAGTTAATCTTTTTTTCTTAATAGTGCTTTTGGTCGGTGGTTTAGTTTACGAGTGAAAAAACGGAATATTAGATTGAACTAAATCTTTGAGAAGCTATATATAGTGGTATATATAAATACGTAAAGACTTAAAGAACGTAATGTAGTATATGAGTACTGCACTCGTATATATTTGTGAATATATAGAGAAAGCTCTATAAAGGCAATGCCAACTTGGGATTTACAATCCTCCGCTTTACTTAAGCTATTTAAATGATCACAAACCATAAAGTATTTAAGGTACCACAAACCTTTAGATTATCTTATCTTATATGTAATAATCGATTGGACTTTTTACTTGGAAGGTAAATGTACTGATATATACTAATTAAAAATAAACTTAGAAAATTGTTACATGGAACGGTCTCAACACAAATTGGTATAAAAGCGTGGTTTGCGCCACAAATTTCTGAGCATTGTCCATAAAAAATACCAGAAATTAATGGATTGATATTTATTATATTCAAACGTCCAGGGACTGAATCTATTTTAATACCTAATGCTGGTAAAGCCCAAGCATGAATAACGTCAGCCGAAGTGGTAATTACAGACGTATTAATATTTACTGGTAAAGTTACGCGATGGTCCACTTCAAGTAAACGGTACTCCCCTGGGGATAACTCTCTTGTAGGTGTTATGTAACTATCAAACGTTTTATTTGCCATAAAGGGCATTTCGTAACTCCAATATCATTGATGGCCAATTGATTTTAATGTATTTGAGGTAGTAAGTGGCTGTTCATCAAGAAGATATAATAAACGTAGACTTGGTAATGCTAAAGTTGTTAGTAATAGGGCCGGAAGTAATGTTCATAAAACCTCCAACGTTTGAGCCTCATGAACTGTACGAGAAGAAAAGCCAGATCGCAAAAGTAGTACACCAATACAAACTACTAAAATAAAAATACCTATAATAATTATTAGGGCGTGATCATGAAATAATAATATTTCAGACTGGATAATAGATGCAGGATCTAATAGGTTTAATTGTCCTCAACTACTCATCGGTTAAAACATATAGTATTTTTGCACCTTCAACGCAACGCTTTAATAAGCTATAAAACCCTATACTACACATATATATATATTTTAAAGTTTGCAACTTTACGTTTTAGTTAAACTAATAGTAATACTGTAAACACATCTACTACTCGACAAGTAGTTATTTTAATAAACTAAATAAAATAAACACTTACGTGTTTTCCTCAAACACGAATGGTGGTAAGATAAAGTAATGGTAATACAAAATATAATAGTGTCAAAGGTTGCGCCAAGGTAATGAAAGGAGCCTCTACTGGACAAGCCCCCAATCAAGTTAAAAGTAGAAATACAACAATATAGCATCAAAAAACAATTTGACTAATAGGGGAAAATACAACTGGGTACCGTACGTTTTTCGCCAATAAAGGAAAGACTACGGGAAAAATATAAAATACAAAAATAGCCATAGCTAGAGCAACTACTCCTCCAAGTTTAGATGGAATCGAACGTAAAATTGCGTATGCGAATAAAAAATATCATTCAGGTTGAATATGAGTTGGAGTAACAAGAGGATTTGCTTCTATAAAATTTTCGGGGTCAGTGAGTCTATTAGGATAAAAACAAACCACTAATATTAATACTACACTTATTATAGCAAAACCAACTAAGTCCTTTCAAGTGAAATAAGGATGGAAAGGAATTTTTGATATATGGAATATATTTCCTAATGGGTTTGTTGACCCTTTGTCATGGAGAAACACAAGATGGAGTAAAACAAAAATTACTACAGCAAAAGGAATTAAAAAATGTAAAGAAAAAAAACGATTCAGGGTCGCTTGGTCTACTGAAAATCCCCCCCAGATTCAGGAAACCAAGGTGGTACCAAAATAAGGGACAGCCCTAAATAAATTAGTAATAACCGTTGCTCCTCAATAAGATATTTGCCCCCAAGGAAGGACATAGCCTAGAAAAGCAGTGGCTATTGCTAATAAATAAATTGTTACTCCAACTATCCAAGTACGGTAATTAGTAATGAATCTTTGGAAATAAATACCACGAGCTATATGTAAATAAATTAGTAAAAAAAATATTGAAGCCCCATTTGCATGTAATGCCCGGAAAAATCACCCTCCTGGCACATCACGTATAATATGGACAATTCTGTTAAACGTATTATATATATCGGCAGTATAATGAAAAGACAATAAAATTCCTGTTAGGATTTGAAGAGCCAACATAACACCTAATATAGAGCCAATATTCCATCAAATTGAAATATTTATAGGGCTAGGTAGATTTAATAATCTTTCTATTTCACGGATTTTCTTCATATATTATTGCTTTAACCAAATCATTTCCCATATGGCGGCTATACGTAATAAGAATTCTCAAGCCACAGGCTGCCCCTGCTGCCGCAAAACAAAGAAATGCGACAAAAAAAGATAAAACTTTATAAAAATAAGCAAAAGGGCCAATGTATAATATAATTACTATAAATATCAATAGTTCTAATGAGATTAATCCTATTAGGACTGTCTTCTTTTGAATAAAAAAAGCTATGTTTAAAATTAGTAATAGAACAGAATATTTGAAAACGTAAATTGTATGCATTATAGTCAACACCTCAAATTATATAACGCAAGCAAACCAATTCTTAAAGGAAGAATTGATTTTCAACATAAACTTATTAATTTATCATACCGTAATCGTGGGAATACACCGCGAACAAATAAAAATCCAAACGCAATCACTAAACTTCCGCTGGCAAGTAAACATACTGAATGAGGACTTAAAAAGCAAAGACATGTTACCACACTTATAAATAAGATTATTGTGTACTCACCTAGAAACAATAAAGCGAAAACTCCCCCCCCATATTCGATATTGAACCCCGACACTAATTCTGATTCTCCTTCCGCAAAATCAAAAGGCGCACGGTTTGTTTCAGCCAGACTGGAGACAAACCACAAGAGAAGTCTGGCCATAGCTAATAGTACGCAAGGGTACCCTAGTAGTGGGGAATATAATATTAAAGAGTTGACTAATATTATCGGAAGTAATAACAGAAAAATTAATCTCACTTCATACCTAATAGTTTGAGCTCTACCTCGTAGAGCTCCGAGAAACGCATAAATAGAATTTGAGGACCACCCAGCAGCCAAAACAACATATACATTTAATGCACTAATTCTTAAAAACAGAAGTAATGTTAAAAGTTGCGTTTTAACTATATAAGTTCTAGGAAGTATTCCCCAGAAACATAAGCCCAGACCTAAACCTATAATTGGACTAAACAAATATAATTTTTTATTCCCTGCATTTGGAATAAGAAATTCTTTTAAAAATAATTTGAATGCATCAGAAATTGGTTGTAGTAAACCTGTCATGCCAACTTTATTAGGACCTTTACGGTTTTGTATATAAGACAGCACCTTCCGCTCCATCAATGTAAGAAATGCAACCCCCAGAAGAGCACATAATATCGTAATTAATAATTTAATAAGTCACATAATATAATATTATAAATATAAAACCAATACTATATACTGTAAAACTGAATCTCCTGTTAGGCCATAGAGATTTTTTATTCAAATTTGTAAGAAATATTGAAAATGATTTTATATAAATAAATGGCTCAATTCACCCAACCTCTACAGATTTACTTTTATGTACTAAAAAGTTTCCAATTTGTGTACTGTTTTGTCATAAAGGGACTAGATAAAATATAGTTGCTAACCCATGAACTCCTTTGGATTTATAAATAAAGACCCCTATTAGAACACCTACAAATAGTAAACTATTTATAATTAAGTTCACGTAAAGTGGAAGAATTCTATATGTTGTATACACGGGATCTATTATATTTATTATTCTCCCAAAATAAACCGCTCCCATATAAAGAAGTATTAATGGTGAGTATATATATAAACGGTTATAAGGAGGAGTTGTTAATGTAATAACCCGAGTACTTCAATTAAGATTTTTAAGTATACGGATTATATAAACTCTACTTAGAATTGTAGCCACTACCATTACAATTATAGATAAAATATTAATAGCTCCTGCTATTATATTTACTAAGATCGCATGTTTAGAAAAATAAGCACTTAAATAGGGGACGCCTATTAAACATAATGATCTAGTATTCAAGAAAACTAAAAGGAATGGTCTATTTTTCAAAACTCTACCTAATAATCGAATATCTTGTACTCCATATGATATTATTAACATAAAACCGGCTACCAAAAACAGTATTGCTTTAAATATTGCATGGGTGTATAAATGTAAAAGAGCTAAAAAAGGCAAACCTAAACCCAGACTAAATATTATTACACCAAGCTGACTTAGTGTTGAATATGCGATAATCTTTTTAAGATCATTTTCATATACAGCACATAATCCGCCTAAAAGCGACGTCATGGCACCACAAAATAGGAGAATACTAACAATTTCAGTTGAAATATTGATTGTGTTTAATCCACGAATCAAAATATAAACTCCAGCAGTTACCAAAGTTGAAGAATGTACTAATGCGCTAACGGGAGTAGGAGCAGCCATTGCTGCAGGAAGCCAAGCCCTAAAAGGATATTGTGCTCTTTTTGTAAGCCCCCCTAAGCAGAATAACAATAATATATATATATTTCCCCCCACAAGAAGCGTTATCCCTTGTAGAGTTAGAAAAACTATAGTGCTTATAATAATAACATCACCAATTCGATTAATTAGTAGTGTTATAAAACCAGCTCGTAAACTTGCTTTTCTCTCATAGTAAATAATCAATGCAAACGAGGTTACCCCTAAGCCGTCTCACCCTACTAATAATATTATTAGAGAACCAGAGAAAACTAAAATATTTATTGATATAACAAATAATAATAAGATCCAAGTGAAGCGTCAAAAAAACACATCATCTTTTATGTATCAACGGGAAAATATAAATACACAACCGGAAATAAAACAAATTAAACTTCTAAATCTTAATCTAATTTTATCAACTAATAACCTTAAGGAAAGCGTAGTAGTTGAAATTATTATTACGTCAAAATTAAATAAAAAGTTTAAGAAGTTTGGTAAACTTCAAATATAGGATAGTCCCCCAAATACGCTTCTTAAAAATAGTAGAACAGTAAACCGTTGCTTATTAATTCGTTCTAACATTTATAGTTCGACCTCCAATACCAATAAGTTGACAAATAAAAAGAAACACAAAAGTTAATAGAGCAGCTATGACTACTAGAACTGAAAAATCTATGTATATAGTTATTCTTTTAATAGGCCCACCCCCTTCATCGGGAGGATCTCACACTATTAATAATACTCATAAAGGAAAAATAAGTAAAAATAATCCCCTAACCACACCTTTCAACGTTATCACATTACTTGAAAGTATAATTGTATAAATTAAAAGCACTAATAAACCTCCCACATAGACCAGAAACTGTAAATAAGGGAGAAAAAAAATCAAAGATTTATACAGTACTACACATCTTAAAACTACTACCCCCAAAAATGAGCTTAGAGCTCTTCCTGGAGAAGAGCCCACCCATACTGAAGCTACGAGCAAGAAGAAAAACAATATATTTATAGTTCCTAATATCTCTAACAATGAAATCAGATAACTCTCTTTCTATACGCAAAATAGACCTTCTCTATAAAGTATGATCTCTTTAAAAGTAGTATTACTACTAATCCTCAACTTCCAAAGTTGAAATATTCATATACTGCTTTTAATAATTAACTCACGTTCCCTATTGATTCTAAATCAATTGCATTTTTCTGCTAAATTATCACAAAGTGTATTTAGAAAATTCCTTTCGTACTAATCCTAAAAATTTTAAAGATAGAAACTGACCTGGCTTGCGCCGGTCTGAACTCAGATCATGTAGGAGAAAATGCTCGAACAGAGCATCTTTAATAGTCTTCTAAACTATAAGTTCCTAGTCCAACATCGAGGTCACAAACTTTTAAATATTATGCTGTTATCCCTGGAGTAATTTATTTATTCTATTTAAAAACGGCAAATTGCTATAAATAAGTTATCTGTTATTCTGTCGCCCCAACAAAAACATCTAATAGACCTATTATCTCATAAAAATTTCCAGGGTCTTCTCGTCTATTAATTATATTACAGGTTTTTTCACCTGTTAAGTAATTTTTAATTGTTCTTTATATACAGTCCCCCCCCAAACTTTCTTTCATTCCAGACCTCAATTATAGGCCAATTGATTATGCTACCTTTGCACAGTCAGAGTACTGCGGCTATTTAATATATATATATATCATTGAGCAGAAATTGCTATATATGTATACATATAGTTATGTTTTTGATAAACAGTCGAGAGAGCTTTTTGCCGAGTTCATTCTCAGAATCTAATAATAATACTTATATTAACATTATCTACTAAAGTAAAAGTTTATAGTAATTTAATATAATATATAAGAAAGATAGAATAATATTATAATTTACTAAATGCTGATTATTAAACCTTAAAAAAATAAAGAAAATAGTATTTTATATTATTGTTAAGCCTAAACACTTAACAATTGTCTCTGTACTTAATACTTTTATTAAATAACAAGTTATCATAGTTTTTGTTAGCTTTTCACCCCTAAATATTTTTTTCCCCCAAATTATACTACATTTGTTCCTAGACTAATATCAAAATATATTTAACTCAAACTATTTCGTGATAAAAGATTTATTACACTTATAGTTAACCCATTATGCAAAAGGTAAACCCACTTCTTAAATTATACATCAAATGCTATACACACACATATATATATATATATGTTATTTATATACTAAACACAAAAGAATTTTTCGTTGTAAGCGAAATGTATTAATTATACTATATTTAGAATTTTTAATTCCAATCGATGCTTCTAGGTTTCCATGAAAATCTGGAGGTAAGTTAATTTCTCATTCTCGAGAATACGAAGCTTTTCCTCTAAATACATAAGTGCGGTGCGAAATAAAAGCTTCCCAAACTAGAAGTATAAAAAGCAGAACCGCAAAAACACTTATTAAGGATCCAAACGAGGAAATTTGATTCCAGGTGTAATAAGCATCTGGGTAATCTGCATATCGCCGAGGTATTCCTGATAAACCCAAAAAATGTTGAGGGAAAAAGGTTAAATTTACTGCAACAAATATAACTCCGAATTGGCACTTTGCTAATAGTTCTCTTAAATAAAGACCAGTTATTACCGGAAACCAAAATACAAAGCCAGCAAAAATTGCAAACACGGCTCCTATAGATAGAACATAATGAAAATGAGCTACAACATAATATGTATCATGTAGTATAATATCTAAAGAAGCATTAGATAACACAATACCAGTGAGACCACCTAATGTGAATAGGAAGATAAAACCCATTACTCAATATATAGCAGCGTCTATTTTGTGTTTTATACCATAAATAGTTATTAATCATCTAAACACCTTAATACCAGTAGGTACAGCAATAACTATAGTAGCTGCGGTGAAATATGCACGAGTATCTACATCTATTCCCACAGTAAATATATGATGAGCTCACACAATAAATCCCAATACACCAATTGAAATTATTGCATATACTATTCCTAATGTACCAAAAGGTTGTTTAATTCTATGATTACCTAGAATATGTGATACAATACCAAATCCTGGTAAAATTAAAATATATACCTCGGGATGGCCAAAAAACCAAAACAAATGTTGATATAAGATTGGATCCCCCCCTCCCGCTGGGTCAAAAAAAGAAGTATTAAAATTTCGATCCGTTAATAATATTGTAATAGCCCCCGCTAATACAGGTAATGAAAGTAATAGTAAAAAAACAGTAATTAAAATTGACCAAACAAATAATCTTACTCGTTCTATAGTAACCCCAGGACCCCGTATATTGAAAATAGTAGTAATAAAATTAATGGCACCCAAAATAGATGATATACCTGCCAAATGTAACGAGAAAATAGCTAAATCGACCGAAGCTCCTCTATGCCCAATTAATGAACTTAAAGGTGGATAAACTGTTCATCCAGTGCCTGCTCCACCTTCAACTAAACTACTTGAAATTAGTAATACAAAAGAAGGGGGTAATAATCAAAATCTTATATTGTTTATTCGAGGAAAACTTATATCGGGTGCACCAATCAATAATGGAATCATTCAGTTACCAAATCCTCCAATTATAATTGGTATAACTATAAAAAAAATTATTACAAATGCATGAGCAGTAACAATAACATTGAAAAAATGATCATCCCTCAATACTCCAGAAGTACCTAATTCTATACGAATCAAAAGAGATAATCCTGACCCAACTATTCCACATCATACACCAAATATTATGTATAAAGTACCAATATCCTTATGATTGGTTGAAAAAAATCATCGCAT